AGTTATTAGGTGTTCTTTTAATGGCTTCAGTACCACTAGGATTGTTGACAGTACCCTTTTTGGAGAATGTCAATAAATTCCAAAACCCATTCCGCCGTCCTGTAGCTACAACAGTCTTTTTAATCGGTACCGCAGTAGCACTTTGGTTAGGCATTGGAGCAACATTACCTATTGATAAATCTCTGACTTTAGGTCTTTTTTAAATTGACTTAACCCTGATACAGAGTAGGTATCTAGGGAATAATTCCTTCAAAGTGAATTTTCCCTAGATACATTTAATTTTGGATTTTATTATCAATTAATTCTGCAAATCCATAATATATTATATGGGTTGCGCTGAAAATATGAAAATAAAAAAAAAGATGAAGTAATTGCAATGGATTTAAAATGAAAACTTATTCTTAGGTAAATCAATTGCGAAACGCTTCTGTAGAATGCTCAATATCTGGTTTACATCTTCCGTGCGAAAATATGCAATTCTCCTAAGATCCTCTTGACTGTTACTCAAAAGGTCCAATAATGTATGTATATTGGACCTTTTGAGACAATTATAGGTCCTGGAAGACAATTCTGATTGGTCAATAAAAATATATTTCAATGCAGTTCCTTTTTTGTTTTTCTTTAGATTAGATAATTCATTATGAAAAGTAAAAAGGGGTAAAGTAAATTTGTTTTTATTTTCTTGTAAATGAAAGTTTTCCTCCTCCGCGTGTAGAAAAGGAATAAATAAATCAATCAAATTACGAGAAGCCTCGTGAAGTGCTTCTTTTGGAGTTAAACTTCCATTTGTCCATATTTCGAGAAAAAGGATCTCTTGTTTTTCATTCCCATTCCCATAAGAATAAATACTATGATTCACATTTCGAACAGGCATAGATACAGCATCTATAGGATAACTTCCATCTTGAGAGTTATTTGTGGATTTTATACGATATCCACGATCTCTTTTGATTTGTAATCCAATACATAAATCAACAGGTTCCATCAGATTAGCTATATGCTGTGTAGTGTCAATTATTTCTACAGAAGGCGGTGAGATGATATCTTGAGCAGTTATGCATTTTGGGCCTTTGACGCAAATGGATGCGTCTCGAACCCCATACAGATTACTTCTCAATACTATTTCTTTCAAATTCATTAAAATTTCATGTACGGATTCTTCAATACCCACTATCGTCGAATATTCATGTGGTACCTTTTCAAATTTTGCACTTGTAATACACGTCCCTTCCATTTCTCCAAGCAAAACTCTTCGCATGGCAATTCCTATGGTATCCGCTTGACCTTTCTTAAGTGGGGACAGAATGAAACGTCCATAATAAAGACGTTTACTGTCTATTCTTGATTCAACACACTTCCACTGTAGTGTTCGATTGGATCCTGCTATTTCCTCTCGAACCATACTAATATTTTATTTTTAAATTAATTGGTGAATCATTTATTTCTCTTGAAATCCGTTTCATTTTTCTTTTTATACACGCCTTTTTTTAGGGGGTCTACATCCATTATGTGGCATAGGGGTTACATCACGTACGAAACTTAATAGTATACCACTTCTGCGAATGGCTCGTAGCGCTGCATCTCTTCCGAGACCAGGACCCTTTATCATGACTTCTGCTCGTTGCATACCCTGGTCAAGTACGGTACGAATAGCATTTGTGGCGGCTGCTTGGGCAGCAAAGGGTGTCCCTCTTCTTGTGCCTTTGAATCCCGAAGTACCCGCCGAGGACCAAGAAACTACCCGACCCCGTACATCTGTAACAGTTACAATAGTATTGTTAAAACTCGCTTGAACATGAATAACTCCTTTTGGTATTCTACGTCCATTTTTACGTAAACCAACACGCCCATTCCTACGTGAACCGATTTTTTGTATAGGTTTTGTCATATTTTATCATCTCATAAATATGAGTAAGAAATATACGGAGATATCCATTTCATGTTTTGACCCCTTTTTTTTTATGGGTCCTTTGTTTCGAAAGTTCCTCTTAAGAAAGATTATCCTTGTCTTTGTTTATGTTTCGGATTGGAACAAATCACTATAATTCGTCCACGCCTACGAATCAGTCGACATTTTTCACAAATTTTACGAACGGAAGCCCTTATTTTCATATTTCTGATTCTCCACTTTAAAATTCTTAATCTATTCCTTGAAAGAAAAAAATCTATTTAATTTTTGAACTTCGAATTGTCTCCTCATGGGGCAAATGTTAGAAAAAATACTTAATCGTTTGAATCTTTGTTGCGAAGTCTATAAATTATACGTCCTTTGGTTGAATCATAACGACTTACTTCGATTTTGACTCTATCCCCTGGCAGTATTCGTATAAGACTGCGTCGGATCTTACCTGAAACATAACCTAGAATTATATCCTCGTTATCTAAACGGACTCGGAACATGCCATTGGGAAGCGATTCCGTAATTAAACCCTCATGAATCAATTTTTGTTCTTTCATTTCGGGTGTCCTCTTTTTGAAGTATCCACTAATGGAATAGTAGTCATATAACCCATTTTTCTTCTCTTTTTCATGGATACGAAATTAGAGACCAAATTAGGATAAAAGATTACAATATATAACACAAGGGTTCTCCCCCAATTTTTTGTAGTCGGGCTTCTCGATCCGTCATTATACCTCTAGAAGTGGAAAGAATAGCAATCCCCATTCCACCTAAAATTTTAGGAATTCGTGGATAGTTACAATATATTCGTAGACCGGGTCGGCTGATGCGTTTTAAAATAGTTTTATGTATCCCTTTCCCAGCCCTTTTATGTGGGAGGGTTGAAACCAAGAAATGTTTGTTATGTTCCCGATGTTTTCTAACGTTTTCAATAAAACCCTCTTTTAGAAGTATTTTAACAATGTTTTCAGTCATCTTAGTAGATGTTATTCGAACGGTTTCCTTTTTATCCATGTCAGCATTTCTTATCGAAGTTATTATATCAGCAATAGTGTCTCTACTCATGATGAACTAGAATTATTGTTGTCCTCTCATTTTGATATAATCAACATATTTTTTATCAATAATTAATATTAAAAATATATACTTGAGACACAATCCACTAAAGGATTGATCTATTTCAGATCGGTCCATTTCAGATACTCTATCATAATTTTATAATTTTATTATAAGACTTCAGGGGCTAATGAGACTATTTTAGTGAAATTCAACTGTCTCAATTCTCGAGCAATTGCACCAAAAACTCGAGTTCCTTTTGGATTTCCTTCTTGATCAATAATAACTGCTGCATTGTCATCATATCGTATTATAATACCGTTGTCACGTTTGAGTTCTTTACGTGTACGTACAATTACGGCTCTAATTATTTCTGATCTTTCTAGAGGCATATTGGGCACAGCCTCCTTAATTACAGCAACAATAACGTCACCAATATGAGCATATTGGCGATTACTAGCTCCTAAGATCCGAATACACATTAATTCTCGAGCCCCGCTATTATCCGCGACATTCAAAAGGGTTTGCGGTTGAATCATATCATTATTTTTTCTGCTCTTTCAGTGTAAAGAGTGAAGGAAAAAAAGAAATATTATGTGTCTAGAAAAAAATAAGGAAATCCCTCTTATCGTTTCATACCAAATATCTCTTTAGTTATACATCCTTACCGTGCAATAAGAAATTGAGTTCGTATAGGCATTTTAGACGCAGCTATTTCAATAGCTGCTCTAGCTATAGTTTCTGATACCCCGCTCATTTCATAAAGTATTCGACCGGGTTTAACAACGGATACCCAATATTCGGGAGACCCCTTACCTGAACCCATACGTGTTTCTGCGGGTCTTAGTGTAACGGGTTTGTCGGGAAATATACGTATCCATATTTTTCCACCACGACGCGCGTATCGTGTCATTGCTCTTCGTCCAGCTTCTATTTGTCTAGCTGTAACCCAAGCGGGTTCAAGTGCCTGAAGAGCATATCTTCCGAAACAAATACGATTGCCTCGAGAAGATATTCCTTTCATTCTTCCCCTATGTTGTTTACGGAATCTGGTTCTTTTTGGGTTATAGTTGATGGTTGTTTCTTAATTCCATCTCTACTGCAGAACTGGACATGAGAATTTCTTCTCATCCAGCTCCTCACGAATAAAATAAGTCAATAATATTACTATTATGGATACACATGTATTTTCAATATAATATGAATTTTGAAATAATGTTAAATAAAATCATGGGATTTCTTGTATTTTTACATATAATTTCTTGTATTTTTACATATATATAAATATTCTAATAAATTGTTAGACTCCAGTTAGCCATATATATTTTTTTTTTTTTTACCTACGCAAAATAGGGTAATTTAATAAGTAAATAAAGAAGAGTTCGCGGGCGAATATGGACTCTTTTCTGCTTCTTCATTTGTAAGGGTCAACCCATGTTATGACCGTTCAAAAAAATAAAAAGGTTCCTGGTTCGTTCCGCCATCCCTCCCAATGAATGATTAAGATCCGTTTTCAATGGAATCTTATACAGTCATGGGTTCCGTCGTTCCTATAGCTTCTCCGTTAATGATTAGGCCTGAACTCCGCAATGGAGCTCCCAACTAAATTAGTTTCTGAGTCAATCTCCTCAGTTTCTATTAACTCGGGCTCTTTACTTTGTTTTTATATCACAGTATTGATGCTTTATTACATTGCTTTTTATGAGATGATTCATAGACCATACATATTGGAATCATATTCCATTATATCATTGATATTTTCCTTCCTTCTTTCTATCATCCTCCCATTTATCCGCACCCCTTTTATTTTTACTTCATAAGCCTTCCTCATTTAATTGGATTTATTGTAATCCTATTTTTTATAAAATAAAATTGCAGTTGCTACAACTACATGATCACTACATCATATAGTGACTGCTTTGCGGGATCCCGACAATACGAAGCAATAAGTTAGTTATTAGTCCATAGTTCTATAGTGTAGGGGTTATTTTATTTATTTTTTTTAATCCCAGTTCTAAAGAAAAAACCAACGAGTCACACACTAAGCATAGCAATTCTACCAAATCAAATGATCAATCGAATTTTTATTCAACCTTATAGAAATAAAATTAGTATTTATTGTGTGTTTTTGATTGAACGAAAAGAAAAAGAATTCCAATTTTGCATTTTTTGTTCTATCACAGGATGGAATAGCAAGACAAAAAAAAGGGTCTATACTATTCTTCGTCTACAAATATCCAAATTTTTATGCCTAAGACTCCATATATAGTTCGAACTGTATAGGAACAATAATCAATTTTAGCGCGAATAGTTTGTAGGGGAACTCTGCCCTCTCTAATCCACTCCACACGTGCAATTTCTTTTCCGTCGATACGGCCTGCAATTTGTATTTGAATTCCTTTTGTATCCGTTTGCTCAGTTAATTCAATAGCTTTTTTCATTGCTTTTCGAAAAGAAACTCTATTTTTTAGTTGTAAAGCTATATATTCTGCAAGAATATTAGGTTGTCCATAGGGTTTTTCCACTCTTGTGATAGCAATGTTGAGTCTCCGAGTTACAGAATTTAACTCTTTTTGTACATTCATTTGTAATTCTTCAATCCCTCGCGTTCGACCCTCCATTAGTAAATTAGGGAATCCAATATGAATTGTGACTTGAATCAAATCAACCCTTTTTTGAATTCCTATACGTGCAATTCCTTCGAAACCAGAGGATATTCTCATATTTTTTTTTACATAATTCTTGATACAATCTCGTATTTTTGCATCTTCCTGTAGATCCGCAGAAAAACTTTTGGGTTGTGCGAACCAAAAGGAATGATGGCTTTGGGTTGTACCAAGTCTGAAACCAAGTGGATTTATTTTTTGTCCCATATTTTTCTATTATATTCGATCCATATGTTATTTTTTTTATATGAATCTAGATCTTAGATTCATATAAAAATTATTTAGATTTATCTTTCAATACAATTGTTATATGACAGGTGGTTTTTTTTATTGCATAACTACGCCCTCGAGCTCGCGGTCTTAACTTTTTTACAATAACACCCCCATTGACTTCGGCTTTACTAATAAATAAATCTGCTTCGTTCAAACCCATATTGTGACTAGCATTTGCTGCCGCGGAATAAACCAATTTTAAAATGGGATAAGATGCTCGATAAGGCATAAGTTCAAGTATCATAAGTGTTTCTTCATAGGAACGTCCGCGAATTTGATCAATTACTCTTCGGGCTTTGAAAACAGACATATATATATGTTGAGCTAAAACTTTGACTTCTGTACGCGATCTCTTCCAGGTCTTCTTTATCATAAGGTTACCCCCCACCAATGAATGATGAGCAATTAATTATTCTATTTTTACTTAAATCTCAAATCTATATCTATCTAAAATCTATATATATATATCATTATATTACTTTTACTATATTATTTCTTTCATTTTAATATATTATTTATATTTAGAGTTTTTTTTTTTTATAGTTATTGTTATTTTTTTATATTTATTTTTTTATATTTATTTATATATATATATATATTTTGTTCATATATAACATTAAATGGGAAAAAAAGAAGTTTAATAAATAAATTAAAAAATTAACGACGAGATCTATTATCATTTTTCGCATGTTTACCAAAAGTTCGAGTAGGTGCGAATTCTCCCAACTTATGACCCACCATACGATCCGTTATATAAATGGGTAAATGCTCTTTTCCATTATGAATAGCGATTGTATGGCCAATCATTGTGGGTATAATGGTAGATGCTCTAGACCAAGTTACTATTATTTCTTTTTCCTCTTTCATATTGAGTTTTTCAATTTTTGCCAATAAATGATTAGCAACAAAGGGATTTTTTTTTAGTGAACGTGTCATAACTGAGAACTCCTTTTTTGTTTTTGTAAAAGCATCACAATACCAAACAAACATGATACCAAACAAACATGCGCGGGTTCAATTCCCGTCGTTCGCCCAATTCGAAAATGGGAAATATTCCTATTTACGACGACGAAGAATAAAACTATCACTATATTTTTTTCTTTTCCTACTTCTTCTTCCAAGTGTAGGATAACCCCAAGGGGTCATGGGTTTTTTTCTACCAATTGGGGCTCTCCCCTCACCGCCCCCATGGGGATGGTCTACAGGGTTCATAACTACTCCTCTTACTATAGGACGCTTACCTAGCCAACGCTTAGATCCGGCTCTACCCAAATTTTTTTGGTTCACCCCAACATTACCCACTTGTCCGACTGTTGCTAAGCAGTTTTTGGATATCAAACGGACCTCCCCAGATGGTAATCTTAATGTGGCCGATTTACCCTCTTTTGCAACCAGTTTCGCTACAGCACCTGCCGCTCTAGCTAATTGTCCCCCCTTTCCAAGTGTGATTTCTATGTTATGTATGGCCGTGCCTAAGGGCATATCGGTTGAAGTAGATTCTTCTTTTTTATCAATAAAAACCCCTTCCCAAACTGTACAAGCTTCTTCCAAAGCATACGGCTTTCTAGATGTATATGATGATATCTAGACAGATGGATCTTATATGAATCGTATGATGAAGTACCATATGAGTGGATATATAGGAATCCAAATCTGCCGAATCGCTCATGTTATGATCTTCCACATCCTAGGTCTCCCTGTTCCGTCATCTGGCTTATGTTCTTCATGTAGCATTCAGACCGAATGACTCTATGAAATTACGTCGATACTTCCACATATTACGGGTAACGTAGGAGACATCTCGATTTTTCCCCGGGGGATCCTTATAATTACCACAGCTTAGCTTTCAATTCGCCTCTGACCATCAAATTAAATGTGAATAACCCGTCTTCCTCTCTTTGAAACAAGGGGCGCTTCCGGTTCTGTCCGTGCTTCAAACAATTTGGTCTTCTCCATATTACCATATCTCTAGAGTCAATAATTTTCTATGAAGAACTACTGAACTCAATCACTTGCTGCCGTTACTCAACAGTTTTCTGTTGAGGTCTATCCCGTAAAGGTACTCAAATTGGATCAGTGATCGATTTCTAGGTTTCGTCGTAAACCTAATTGGTTACTTCCAATTACGTAAATCCATAGTTCAAACCGCACTCAAAGGTAGGGCATTTCCCATTGATATAGGAACTTCTGTACCAGAAACAATGGTATCTCCAATTATAGCCCCTCTGGGATGTAAAATATATCTCTTCTCACCATCCCCATAGTGTATGAGACAAATGTATGCATTTCGATTAGGGTCGTATTCTATGGTTACGATTCTACCAGATATGTCTTTTTCATTCCGTCGAAAATCGATTTTACGGTATAGACGCTTATGACCTCCCCCTCTATGCCCTGCGGTAATGATTCCTCTGGCATTACGACCTTTACCACAATGATGCTGTCCATAGATCAAATTATTTCGTGGATTGGATTTCACTTGACTGTCTACGGCTCCGTTGCGTGTGCTCGGGGTAGAAGTTTTGTATAAATGTATCGCCATGTTAATGTTATTAAGTATTTAGCTTTAAGTTCTTTTCTCTATAAGAGGTGGAATAGAATAACCCGGTTGAAGCGTAATGATCATACGTTTGTAATGCATTGTATGTCCCATAATAGGTCCCATTCTTCTACCCTTTCCAGGGAGTCGATGACTATTCATAGCTATTACCTTGACACCAAAGAAGAGTTCAACCCAATGCTTTATTTCTGTCCTAGTTGATCCTGATTCGACATTAGAAGTATATTGATTGTTCTCCAATAACCGAATACTTTTTTCTGTAAATACTGCATATTTGATTCCATCCATAAATCCATTTTCTTCCCTATGAGTTCCAGTATCGATAAGAATTCTAGTTCTTATTGTTCATATGTTATGTATGAATATACCATACCAATTCGTTATGTATGGATGATGAGATTCTATTGATACAGAGCCAATTCCAATAGACTTATTGAACGTTCCCATTGGTGTGCATCCAGCAGGAATTGAACCTACGAATTTGCCAATTATGAGTTGGGCGCTTTAACCATTCAGCCATGGATGCTTAACAGGGATCATCGTACATCGTGAATAACCAAATTCCAATTGAAATGAAATCTTTAGGAGGAATCAATGAAACGACATCAATTCAAATCCTGGATCTTGGAATTGAGAGAGATATTGAGAGAGATCAAGAATTCTCACTATTTCTTAGATTCATGGAGAAAATTCGATTCCGTGGGATCTTTCACTCACATTTTTTTCCACCAAGAACGTTTTATGAAACTCTTTGACCCCCGAATTTGGAGTATCCTACTTTCACCCGATTCACAGGGTTCAACAAGCAATCGATATTTCACGATCAAAGGTCTAGTACTGCTTATAGTAGCGGTCCTTATATCTCGTATTAATAATCGAAAGATGGTCGAAAGAAAAAATCTCTATTTGATGGGGCTTCTTCCTATACCTATGAATTCCATTGGACCCAGAAATGAGACATTGGAAGAATCTTTTTGGTCTTCCAATATCAATAGGTTGATTGTTTCGCTCCTGTATCTTCCAAAAGGGAAAAAGATTTCTGAGAGTTGTTTCATGGATCCGCAAGAGAGTACTTGGGTTCTCCCAATAAATAAAAAAAATCAAAAGTGTATCATGCCTGAATCTAACCGGGGTTCGCGGTGGTGGAGGAACCGGATCGGAAAAAAGAGGGATTCCTGTTGTAAAATATCCAACGAAACCGTAGCTGGAATTGAGATCTCATTCAAAGAGAAAGATAGCAAATATATGGAGTTTCTTTTTTTATCCTATACGGATGATCCGATCTGCAAGGACCATGATTGGGAATTGTTTGATCGTCTTTCTCCGAGGAAGAAGCGAAACATAATCAACTTGAATTCGGGACAGCTATTTGAAATCTTAGGGAAACACTTGATTTGTTATCTCATGCCTGGTTTTCGTGAAAAAAGACCAATCGAAGGGGAGGGTTTCTTCAAACAACAAGGAGCAGAGGCAACTCTTCAATCAAATGATATTGAGCATGTTTCCCATCTCTTCTCGAGAAACAAGTGGGGTATTTCTTTGCAAAATTGTGCTCAATTTCATATGTGGCAATTCCGCCAAGATCTCTTCGTTAGCTGGGGCAAGAATCAGCACGAATCGGATTTTTTGAGGAACGTATCGAGAGATAATTTGATTTGGTTAGACAATGTGTGGTTGGTAAACAAGGATCCTTTTTTTAGCAAGGTACGGAATATATCGTCAAATATTCAATATGATTCCACAAGATCCATTTTCGTTCAAGTAATGGATTCTAGCCAATTGAAAGCATCTTCAGAATTTCTTGGGAATCCTACAAGATCAATTCGTTCTTTTTTCTCTGACAAATGGTCAGAACTTCATCTGGGTTCGAATCCTACTGAGGGGTCCACTAGAGATCAGAAATTTGTGAAGAAAAAACAAGATGTTTCTTTTGTCCTTTTCAGGCGATCGGAAAATAAAGAAATGGTTGATATATTCAAGATAATTACGTATTTACAAAATACCGTCTCAATTCATCCTATTTCATCAGATCCGGGATGTGATATGGTTCCGAAGGATGAACCACAAGATATAGACAGTTCCAATAAGATTTCATTCTTGAACAAAAATCCATTTTTGGGTTTATTTCATCTATTCCATGACCGGAACAAAGGGGGATACATGTTACGCCACAATTTGGAATCAGAAGAGAGATTTCAAGAAATGGCAGATCTATTCACTCTATCAATAACCGAGCCGGATCTGGTGTATCATAGGGGATTCACCTTTTCTATTGACGGATTGGATCAAAAAAAATTCTTGAATGGGTCCAGAGATGAATCGAAAAAGAAATCCTTATTGGTTCTACCCCCTCTTTTTTATGAAGAGAATGAATCTTTTTATCGAAGGATCAGAAAAAAATCGGTACGGATCCACTGCGGGAATGATTTGGAAGATCCAAAACGAAAAATAGTGCTATTTGCTAGCAACAACATAATGGAGGGAGTCAATCAATATGGATTGATCCGAAATCTGATTCAAATCCAATATAGCACCTGTGGGTACATAAGAAATGTATCGAATCGATTCTTTTTAATGAATAGATCCGATCGCAGTTTCCAATACGGAATTCAAAGGGATCAAATAGGAAATGATACTCTGAATTATATAACTATAATGAAATATACGATCAACCAACATTTATCGAATTTGAAAAAGAGTCAGAAGAAATGGTTTGATCCTCTTATTTCTCGAACCGAGAGATCCATGAATCGGGATCCTGATGCATATAGATACAAATGGTCCAATAGGAGCAATAATTTCCAGGAACTTTTGGAACATTTCGTTTCTGAACAGAAGAACCGTTTTCAAGTAGTGTTTGATCGATTACGTATTAATCAATATTCGATTGATTGGTCCGAGGCTATCGACAAAGAAGATTTGTCTAAGTCACTTCGTTTCTTTTTGTCCAAGTCACTTCTCTTTTTGTCCAAGTCAGTTCCTTTTTTCTTTGTGAGTATCGGGAATATCCCTATTCATAGGTCCGAGATCCATATCTATGAATTGAAAGGCCCGAATGATCAACTCCGCAATCCGTTATTAGAATCAATAGGTGTTCAAATCGTTCATTTGCATAAATTGAAACCCTTCTTATTGGATGATCATGATACTTCCCAAAGACCGAAATTCTTGATCCATGGAGGAACAATATTACCATTTTCGTTCAATAAGATACCAAAGTGGATGATGGACGCATTCCATACTAGAAATAATCGCAGGAAATCCTTTGATAACGCGGATTCCTATTTCTCAATGATATCTCACGATCGAGACAATTGGCTGAATCCCGTGAAACCATTTCATAGAAGTTCATTGATATCTTCTTTTTATAAAGAAAATCGACTTCGATTCTTGAATAATCCACGTCACTTCTGGTTCTACTGTAACAAAAGATTCCCTTTTTATGTGGAAAAGACCCGTATCAATAATTATGATCTCACATATGGCCAATTCCTGAATATCTTGTTCATTCGCAACAAAATATTTTCTTTGTGCGTCGGTAAAAAAAAACATATTTTTTTGGAGAGAAAGACTATTTCACCAATCGAGTTACAGGTATCTGACATATTCATACCTAAGGATTTTCCACAAAGTGTTGACGAAACGTATAACTTGTACAAATCTTTCCATTTTCCAATTAGATTCGATTCATTCGTTCGTAGAGCTATTTACTCGATCGCAGACATTTCCGCAACACCTGAACAAATAGTCAATTTGGAAAAAACTTATTGTCAGCCTTTTTCAGATATGAATCTATCTGATTCAGAAGGGAAGAACTTGCATCAGTATCTCAGTTTCAATTCAAGCATGGGTTTGATTCCCACTCCATGTTCTGAGAAAGATTTACCATCCGGAAAGAGGAAAAAACGGAGTCTTTGTCTAAAGAAATGCGTTGAGAAATGGCAGATGTATAGAACCTTTCAACGAGATAGTGCTTTTTCAAATCTCTCAAAATGGAATCTGTTCCAAACATATATGCCATGGTTCCTTACTTCGACAGGGTGCAAATATCTAAATTTCGCCCTTTTAGATACTTTTTCAAACTCATTGCCGATACTAAGTAGCAGTCAAAAATTTGTATCCATTTTTCATGATATTATGCATGGATCAGGTATATCACGGCCAATTTCTCAGAAAAAATTGTGGGCGATTCTTTCACAATGGACTCTGATAAGTGAGATTTCGAGTAAGGGTTTACAGAATCTTTTTCCGTCCGAAGAAAGGATTCATCGAAATAACGAGTCACCCGTTCCATTGATATGGACACATCTGAGATCAACAAATGCTCGGGAGTTCCTTTATTCAATGCTTTTCTTTCTTCTTGTTGCTGGATATTTCGTTCGTATACATCTTCTCTTTGTTTCCCGAGTCTCTAGTGAGTTACAGATAGAGTTAGAAAAGATCAAATCTTTGATGATTCCATCATACATGATTGAGTTGCGAAAACTTCTGGATAGGTATCCTACATCTGAACTTAATTCTTTCTGGTTAAAGAATCTCTTTCTAGTTGCTCTGGAACAATTAGGGGATTCTCTGGAAGAAATACGGGGTTCTGCTTCTGGCGGCAACATGCTATTAGGCGGTGGTCCCGCTTATGGGGTCAAATCAATACGTTCTAGTTCTAATTCTAAGAAGAAATATTTGAATAGAAATCTCATCGATATCCTCGATCTCCTAAGTATCGTACCAAATCCCATCAATCGAATCACTTTTTCGAGAAATACGAGACATCTAAGTCGTACAAGTAAAGAGATCTATTCATTGCTAAGAAAAAGAAAAAACGTGAACGGTGATTGGATTGATGATAAAATAGAATCCTGGGTCGCGAACAGTGATTCGATTGATGATGAAGAAAGAGAATTCTTGGTTCAGTTCTCCGCCCTAACGACAGAAAAAAGAATTGAGAAAATTCTATGGAGTCTGACTCATAGTGATCATTTATCAAAGAATGACTCTGGTTATCAAATGATTGAACAACCAGGATCAATTTACTTACGATACTTAGTTGACATTCATCAAAAGTATCTAATGAATTATGAGTTCAATAGATCCTGTTTAGCGGAAAGACGGATATTCCTTGCTCATTATCAGACAATCGCTTATTCACAAACCTCGTGCGGGGCTACTAGTTTTCATTTCCCATCTCAGGGAAAACCCTTTTCGCTACGCTTATCCCTATCCCTTTCTAGGGGTATTTTAGTGATAGGTTCTATAGAAACTGGGCGATCCTATTTGGTCAAATACCTAGCGACAAACTCCTACGTTCCTTCCATTACGGTATTTCCGAACAAGTTCCTGGATGACAAGCCTAAAGGTTTTATTGATGATATCGATATTGATGATAGTGACGATATCGATATTGATGATAGTGACGATACCCATATTAATGATGACCTTGATACAGAGCTGCTAACTATGTATATGACGCCGAAAATAGACCGATTTGATATCACCCCTCAATTCGAATTAGCAAAAGCAATGTCTCCTTGCATAATATGGATTCCAAACATTCATGATCTGTATGTGAATGAGTCGAATTATCTCTCCCTCGGTCTATTAGTGAACTATCTCTCCAGGGATTGTGAAAGATGTTCCACTAGAAATATTCTTGTTATTGCTTCGACTCATATTCCCCAAAAAGTGGATCCCGCTTTACTAGCTCCGAATAAATTAAATACATGCATTAAGATACGAAGGCTTCTTATTCCACAACAACGAAAGCACTTTTTCATTCTTTCATATACTAGAGGATTTCACTTGGAAAAGAAAATGCTCCATACTAACGGATTCGGGTCCATAACCGTGGGTTCCAATGTACGAGATCTTGTAGCACTTATCAATGAGTCCCTATCCATTAGTATTACACAGAAGAAATCCATTATAGAAACTAATACAATTAGATCAGCTCTTCATAGACAAACTTGGGATTTGCGATCCCAGGTAAGATCGGTTCAGGATCATGGTATATTTTTCTATCAAATAGGAAGGGCTGTTGCACAAAATGTACTTCTAAGTAATTGCTCCATAGATCCTATATCTATCTATATGAAGAAGAAATCATGTAAGAAAAGGGATTCTTATTTGTACAAATGGTACTTCGAACTTGGAACGAGCATGAAGAAATTAACGATACTTCTTTATCTTTTGAGTTGTTCCGCCGGATCGGTCGCTCAAGATCTTTGGTCTTCCCTCGAACCCGATGAAAAAAATGGGATCACTTCTTATGGATTCGTTGAGAATGATTCTGATCTAGTTCATGGCCTATTAGAAGTGGAAGGCGCTCTGGTGGGATCTTCACGGACAGAAAAAGATTGCAGTCAGTTTGCTAATAATCGAGTGACCTTGCTTCTTCGGTCCGAACCAAGGAATCCGTTAGATATGATGCAAAATGAATCTTTTTCTCTCGTTGATCATAGATTTCTATATGAAAAATACGAATCGGAGTTTGAAGGAGGAGAAGGAGCCGTCGACCCGCAACAGATAGAGGAGGATTTATTAAATCACAT